TCAACTTCCGAAACGAGGAAGACTAAACAGGAACAAGAGGTATTCACCGAAGAATACCCTTCCCTTTATTTGGAAGAAAAGGAGGATCCGGACAAAATAGATGAAACGGAAGAGATCCGAGCAAATGGAAAGGAAAAAACAAAGGATGAATTGGACTTTCACTTTAAAGAGACATGCTATAAAGATAGCTCAGTTTATGAGGATTCTTATCTTGATACCCATCAAGATAATTGGCAATTGGGAAGACTTAAACTTAAAGAAGATAAAAAAGAAAAGACTTATATAATATATAAAAAACCTCTTGTGAATTTTCTTTTCGATTATAAACGATGGAATCGTCCATTGCGATATATAAAAAATGATCGATTTGAAAATGCTGTACGAAATGAAATCTCACAATATTTTTTTTATACATGCCCAAGTGATGGAAAAAAAAGAATATCTTTTACATATCCACCCAGTTTATCGACTTTTTCGGAAATGCTAGAACGGAAAATTTTTTTGTACATGACAGAAAAACTATCCCATGAAGACCTGTATAATTATTGGATTTATACCAATGAACAAAAAAAGTACAACTTGAGTAATGAATTACTAATTCGAATAAAAGTTCTAGAAAAAGAAAAGAGATCCCTTGTTATAGATATGCTCGAAAAAAGGACCAGATTGTACAATGATGAAAATGAACAAAAATGCTTGCACAAAACATATGATCCTCTTTTGAATGGACCATATCGCGGAACAATAAAAAAATTATATTCAAAGAATGATTTAATCAGTAGTAGAACGGAAGATGTGTTTTGGATAAATAAGATTCATGATATACTTTATACGTATACTGATTTCCGAGAATTTGAACATAAAAAAAATTTACTTGATGGGGAATCAGTACTGAATTTTATTGGAAATTCTTTACCCTCAATATCAATAGACAAATTTTCTTTTGAGTCCACACACAGTTTGAATTTTAAAAGATTTTCTTTGTTGTCTTTATTAGCAGAACAAAAAACGATTGATTTTGAAAGTCAAAGAAAATCTTTTAAATTGCTAATTGATGGAATTACAACTGATCTCACTGAGCAAACGACAATTAGAAATAAATCTATTGGAATAGAAGAAATTTTGAAAAAGGTTCCTCGATGGTCATATAAATTAACCGATGGTTTAGAAGAGGAGGAAGAAAATGAAGAAGAATCGACGGAAGATCCCGGACTTCGTTCAAGAAAAGCCAAACGTGTGATAATTTATACTGATAACGATCAAAATACCAATTCTATTACTACTACTAATAGTATTAGTAATAATGATGAAGTGGAAGAAGTAGCTTTAATACGTTACTCACAACAATCCGATTTTCGTCGGGATATAATCAAAGGATCCATGCGTGCTCAAAGACGTAAAACAGTTATTTGGGAAATGTTTCAAGCAAATGTGCATTCTGCACTTTTTTTGGATCGAATAGACAAAACATTTTTTTTCTCTTCTTTTGATATATCTGAAATGAGAAATATTATTTTTAGGAATTGGTTGAGAAGAGAACCAGAATTTAGAATTTCCGAATGGGAAGAAGAGACAAAAGAAAAGGGGAAAAAATACGAGGAAAAGAAAGAGGAAAATAAACGGATACGGATAGCAATATCCGAAACTTGGGATACCATTATATTTGCTCAAGCAATAAGGGGTTCAATGTTAATAATGCAATCCTTTCTTAGAAAATACATTATATTGCCCTCATTGATAATAGCTAAAAATATCGGCCGTATTTTATTATTCCAATTCCCCGAGTGGGGCGAGGATTTGAAAGAATGGAATAGGGAAATGCATGTTAAATGTACCTATAATGGTGTTCAATTATCAGAAACAGAATTTCCAAAGGATTGGTTAACAGACGGTATTCAGATAAAGATTCTATTTCCTTTCTGTCTGAAACCTTGGCGAAAGCCTAAGGTACGATCTCATGATAGCAATCTAACGAAAAAAAAAAGAAAAAAAGACAATTTTTGTTTTTTAACAATCTGGGGAATGGAAGCAGAGCTTCCCTTCGGTTCTCCCCGAAAACAACCTTCTTTTTTTGAACCTATTTATAAGGAACTCGAAAAAAAAATTCTAAAAGTAAAAAAGAATTTTTTTCGAGTTTTAAGAGTTTTCAAAGAAAGAAAAAAATGGTTTATGAAAGTTAGGAAAGAAAAAACAGTATGGATCTTCCCAATAGTTTTAATTCTAAAACGAATAATGAAAGAATTTGAAAAAGTAAACCCAATTTTCTTATTTAAATTAAGTAAAGTGAAAGTATATGAACCGAATGAAAAGAAAAAAAATTACAAAACTCCTACTAAAATAACTCGTGAATCGACTATTCAAATTCGATCTATGAATTGTACAAATTATTCATTCATAGAAAAAAAAATGAAAGATTTTGCCGATAGGACACTCACAACAAGGAATCAAATAGAACAAATCACAAAAGACAATAAAAAAATAGCTCTAATTTGTGATGGTAAAAGATTGGAATCGCGTAAAGATATTTTGCAGATACTCAAAGGACAATACATTCGATTATTACGTAAATCACATTATTTTATGAAATCTTTCATTGAAAAAATATACATAAATATCTTCCTACGTACCATTAATATTTTCAGTATCAATATACAACTTTTCTTTGAATCAAAAAAAAAAATTATCAATAAATCCACCATTTACAACGATGAAACAAATCAAAATACAATGGACTTTATTTCGACTATAAAAAAGTCCTTTTCTAATACTATTAATAGTACTATTCCTATTACTAAAATAAGTAATAATTCAAATATTTATTACAACTTATCCTCCTTGTCTCAAGCATATGTATTTTACATATTATCACAAACCCAATTATTTAATAAGTATCACTTGAGATCTGTACTTCACGATAACGGAACTTATCCATTTCTTGGGAATACAATTAAGGATTATTGTGTGTCACGAGGAATATTTGATACCAAATCAAGGTACAAGAGAATTCATAAGTCTGGAATAAATGAATGGAAAAACTGGTTAAAGGGTCATTATCAATACAATTTATCTCAGACGAAATGGTCTCGATTAGTACCCCAAAAATGGGGAAATAAAGTCAATAAACGTTATATAATTCAAAATCAAGACTCAATAAAATTGGATTCATATAAAAAAGAAAAAGACCAATTAATTCATTACATGAAACAAAATTGTAATTATGATACAGTGGATTCATTGACAAGTCAAAAAGAAAAATTGAAAAAACACTACAGATATGATCTTTTATCACATGAATATATGAATTATGGGACTAGGGGGGACTCATATATTTATGAATCATTACAAGTAAATGGGAACCAAGAAATTCCATATAATTTCAATACAATGAAAGCCGAATCATATTATATATTAATAACTATAGTTATTAATGATTACCTAGAGGAAGGATATATTGTTGATATGGATCAAAATATGGATAGAAAATATTTTGATTCTAGAATTCTTTGTTTTCCTATTAGAAAGAATATTGATATTGAAGCCTGGATCAATGCGCATATCGACACCAAGATTAATAAAAATACTAATACTGAAACTAATAATTATCAAAAACTTGAAAAAAAAAAACTTTTTGTTTTTGATTGGATGGGAATGAATCAAGAAAGATTATATCAGAAGATATCAAATCCAGAACCTTGGTTCTTCCCAGAATTTGGGCTACTTTTTAACGCATATCAGATTAAACCACAGATCATACCAATTCAATTACTTTTTTTGAATTTCTATGAAAATAGTAATCAATCTAACAACATTAACTTAGATCAAAAAAAGAATCCTCATATATCATATAATCAAGAAGAATATCTTGAATTAGAAAATTCCAACCAAGAAAAAACTAAACAACAAGGCCAAGGAGATCTTAGATCAGATCTACGAAAACAAAACAAAAAAAAAGATGTTGAAGAAAATCACACGAAATCAGAAATTAAAAAACGTAAAAAGAAAAAACAATCCAAAAGCAATAAGGAAGCAGAACTATATCTTTTCTTGAAAAAATATTTCCTTTTTCAATTAAGATGGGATGACTCCTTGAATCAACAAATGATTGATAATATCAAGGTATATTGTCTCCTACTTAGACTAATAAATACAAAGGAAATTGCGATATCCTCGATTCAAAGAGGAGAGATGTGTCTGGATGTGATGCTGATTCAAAAAGATCTAGCTCTTACAGAACTGATAAAAAAAGGAATATTGATTATCGAACCAATTCGTCTATTTCTAGAAAGAGGTGTAAAATTGATTATATATCAAACCGTAGGTATTTCATTGATCAATAAGAACCAAACTAATGGAAAATACCTAAAAAAAAGATATGTTGATAAGAAAAGTTTCAATAGCTACATTGGACGATATAAGAATATGCTTGCGAATGGAGACAAAAATCATTATGATTTTTTTGTTCCCGAAAATATTCTATCTCCTAGACGTCGTAGAGAATTGAGAATTCTAATTTGTTTCAATTCCTGTAATTGGAATGTTGCGGATAGAAATCCAGCATTTTGCAATGAAAACAAGATAAAGAACTACAGACAATTTTTGAATAAGCAGCTTAATACAGATGCAAATAAATTCAGTAAATTCAAATTGTTTCTTTGGCCCAATTACCGATTAGAAGATTTAGCTTGTATGAATCGTTATTGGTTTGATACCAATAATGGGAGTCGATTCAGTATGTCAAGGATACATATGTATCCGCGATTCAGAATTACTTAATGATATATTTCCTACCTAGTCATATAATATGCGAGATATCTAGTAGATAAAAACCAAAAAAAATGTATACATATATTGTGTTACATTCTAGTACATGATACTGATTTAATAGTGTATTCATATCCATTCAACTGGATCTAGGAAGAAATATGCAGTGCCGAATCTTTTTATTTATTTATATACAAAGAAATCATTCTCTTTCGCGAATACAAAAATACCCTTTTCTATCTAATCAAATTTTCAATTCGATTTGGATGAAGTCAAAAAATGGTATATGAATAAATCCAAATTTTTGTCTCTACCAGATTAAAATTATTGGCATAATAATTTATTATTTTTCCCGATCGGTAAAATCCATGAAAAAGAAAGAAAAAGATGAAAAAAAAAATTATGATAAAAAATTCATTCATCTCAGTTATTCCACAAGAAGAAAAAGAGGAAAACAAGGGATCTATTGAATTTCAAGTATTCAGTTTCACCAATAAGATACGTAGACTTACCTCCCATTTAGAATTGCACAAAAAAGATTTTTTATCGCAAAGAGGTCTACGAAAAATTTTGGGAAAACGTCAACGGCTGCTGACTTATTTGTCAAAGAAAAATAGAGTACGTTATAAGAAATTAATTGGTCAGTTGGATATTCGGGAACCAAAAACTCATTAATTTCAAAATTTCAAGATTCGTTTGAATTTTTTATTAGTTATGATATTTTTCCTTTTAATAAACCTTGTTTTGAGAAATTCAGGAAATAATGAATCGGGGAAGAAAAAATATGACTGTACCGGATACAAGAAAGGGTCTGATGATAGTCAATCTGGGTCCTCACCACCCATCAATGCATGGTGTTCTTCGACTGATTGTTACTCTCGAGGGTGAAGATGTTATTGACTGTGAACCCATATTGGGCTATTTACACAGAGGAATGGAAAAAATAGCAGAAAACCGAACAATTATACAATATCTGCCTTATGTAACACGTTGGGATTATTTAGCTACTATGTTCACAGAAGCAATAACGGTAAATGCACCAGAACAGTTGGGAAATGTTCAAGTACCTCAAAGAGCGAGCTATATAAGAGTAATTATGCTGGAACTGAGTCGTATAGCTTCTCATTTGTTATGGCTTGGACCTTTTATGGCGGATATCGGTGCACAGACTCCCTTTTTCTATATTTTCAGAGAGAGGGAATTACTATATGATTTATTCGAAGCTTCTACAGGTATGCGAATGATGCATAATTATTTCCGTATCGGAGGAGTAGCTGCTGATCTACCTCATGGCTGGATAGATAAATGTTTGGATTTCTGCGATTATTTTTTAACCAGAGTTGCTGAATATGAAAAACTTATTACGCGGAATCCCATTTTTTTGGAACGAGTTGAAGGAGTGGGCATTATTGGTGGGGAGGAAGCAAGAAATTGGGGCTTATCAGGACCAATGTTACGAGCTTCTGGAATACCATGGGATCTTCGTAAAGTTGATCATTATGAGTGTTACAATGAATTCGATTGGGAAGTCCAATGGCAAAAAGAAGGAGATTCATTAGCTCGTTATTTAGTACGAATAGGTGAAATGACAGAATCCGTAAAAATAATTCAACAGGCTATAGAAGGGATTCCGGGGGGGCCCTATGAGAATTTGGAAGTCCGACGCTTTGATAGAGCAAAAAATTCTGAATGGAATGATTTTGAATATAGATTCATTAGTAAAAAACCTTCACCCAATTTTGAATTGTCGAAACAAGAACTTTATATGAGAGTAGAAGCCCCAAAAGGAGAATTAGGAATTTATATGATAGGAGATAATAGTGTTTTCCCTTGGAGATGGAAAATTCGTCCACCCGGTTTCATCAATTTGCAAATTCTTCCCCAATTAGTTAAAAGAATGAAATTGGCTGATATCATGACGATACTAGGTAGTATAGATATCATTATGGGAGAAGTTGATCGTTGAAATGATAATTGATACGACAGAAGTGCAAACTATCAATTCTTTTTCTAGTTCGGAATCCGTAAAAGAAGTCTATGGACTCATATCGCTGTTTGTCCCCATTTTGCCCCTGATATTAGGAATCATAATAGGGGTACTAGTAATTGTGTGGTTAGAAAGAGAAATATCCGCAGCGATACAACAACGTATTGGGCCTGAATATGCTGGTCCATTGGGAATTCTTCAAGCTATAGCAGATGGGACCAAACTACTTTTTAAAGAGGACCTTTTCCCATCTAGAGGTAATATTCGTTTGTTTAGTGTCGGACCGTCTCTAGCGGTCATATCAATTCTACTAAGTTATTTAGTAATGCCCTTTGGGTATCGTCTTGTTTTAGCCGACCTAAGTATCGGTGTTTTTTTATGGATCGCCATTTCAAGTATTGCTCCTATTGGGCTTCTTATGTCAGGATATGGATCGAATAATAAATATTCCTTTTCGGGTGGTCTACGGGCTGCTGCTCAATCTATTAGTTATGAAATACCATTAACTCTATGTGTGTTATCAATATCTCTACGTGCGATTCGTTGGAACATGAACTTTTCCCTTCTCTACTCGAAATAAAGAAAAGAGTTTGAACATATTGAATAGATATCCCCCTTTTTATTTATCATTCGGGTTGATGAGTTAAACCAGATAGTTATATGAGTGAAACAAAACAGCTTATAAATTCGCTGTAAGAAGACAAAATCTCATTCCCTATGTACAACAATAAAGTGGAAGTAAACATAAGCAGTGTAAACAGTTTACCCCAAGATTAGATTCTTTGATTAGTTATCATATCTTGAAGCGGGCACAAAAGATCAACTGTATGGAATTTCTACTACTGTCTTGTATGTATTACCATACCGGGGATCAATCAAAAAAATTAGTGGACGGTTAGAAACACTAAGGTACACAAAAGATTAGTAATGGAGATAATCTTAGGTAGCAAAAACGAGGTATGTCCACATAAAAGGAATCATAAGAAGGGCTTTAAGTTGGTAGAAATGATTAAGCAGTACTCCCTCACAATTCCGATCTAGAGTATGTTCCTACTCACTGATTAAGGGAATGACTATCAAGAACGAATTAATCCTTTTTTTTCAGAGTAGCTTCTTCTCAGAAAGAAGAACAGGAACAAAAAAAAGAAATGGAATACATACAATACAATAATACAGTAAAATAATATATAGATAGATAGAATAAGAAAAATGAATAAAAAAATCTTTATTTTTTTTCTTCCATCCATACATATAGAATTCTTATCATGATTCATGAAATGCACTAGTCTCTAATTCTTTAATATCTATTGACGTAACAAGTATTTTATTAAAGGATTAAGTTATTACTGAACAAGGATAAATTTGAATTCTAAAGGATGAGAATGAGATCAATTCGGAAGTGCTTTTTTCTTATTCTAGCAGACGGAATTTCATTGGTCTAATTTGGGATTATGTGATGTATCTTTATTCTTCTATTTACCTACAAAAATGCTGATAATACTGAATTGGTCCTTACATTTATTTGTAACCATAGAGGAGCCGTATGAAGCTGAGGTCTCATGTACGGTTTTGGAATAGCGATAGGAACAGTGATGTTATTATCGACTATGATTATCTAACAGTTTAAGTACAGTTGATATAGTTGAGGCACAGTCAAAATATGGTTTTGGGGGGTGGAATCTATGGCGTCAACCTATAGGATTTATAGTTTTTCTAATTTCTTCTCTAGCGGAATGTGAGAGATTACCTTTTGATTTACCAGAAGCAGAAGAGGAATTAGTAGCAGGTTATCAAACCGAATATTCAGGTATCAAATACGGTTTATTTTACCTTGCTTCTTACCTAAATCTATTAATTTCTTCATTATTTGTAACAGTTCTTTACTTAGGTGGGTGGAATTTATTTATTCCGTATATATTCATTCCCGAGCTTTTCGTAAAAAATAAAATGGTTGCAGTCTTTGGAATGACAATTGGTATCTTTATTACATTAGTTAAAGCTTATTTGTTTCTGTTCATTTCTATCGCAACAAGATGGACTTTACCTAGGATGAGAATGGACCAGCTATTAAATCTTGGATGGAAATTTCTTTTACCTATCGCTCTAGGTAATCTATTATTGACAACTTCTTTCCAACTTGTTTCACTATAAATAATAGAATAGAATAACAATATTCTAGATTCCTAACCTCTCTCAAACAAGAAAAAAAAACATCACTTTATTCATGGATATCCACAATATGTTCCCTATGGTAACTGGGTTCATAAATTACGGTCAACAAACAATACGAGCTGCAAGATACATTGGTCAAAGTTTTATAATTACCCTATCCCACACAAATCGTTTACCTGTAACTATTCAATATCCTTATGAAAAATCGATCGCATCAGAGCGTTTCCGTGGTCGAATTCACTTTGAATTTGATAAATGTATTGCTTGTGAAGTATGTGTTCGTGTATGTCCCATAGATCTACCCGTTGTTGATTGGAGATTAGAAAAAAATATAAAAAAAAAACAATTGCTTAATTACAGTATTGATTTTGGATTCTGTATATTTTGTGGTAACTGTGTCGAGTATTGTCCAACAAACTGTTTATCAATGACTGAAGAATATGAACTTTCTACTTATGATCGTCACGAGTTGAATTATAATCAAATTGCTTTGGGACGGTTACCGATGTCAGTAATTGGAGATTACACAATTCAAACAGTTCTGAATTGGACTCAAATCAAAATAGACAAGAATAAACTACTTGATTCGAGAACGATTACCAATTACTAAGAGTTTGTTTTAATATAGAACTTCTTTCATTTTGTTTGATTAGTAACTACTAATACTAACTATAATATAACCATTTAGTATTGAGAATTATTGTTTGATTTAAGCTGAAAAGAAAATACATTTTTCTGATATTTTCGAAATAAACAATTTGAATTACTCTTTTTCGAATAAAAATAGGATAAGATTAAATTCAATTAGGAACATATCATATACAAGAAAAAATGGAGTAACCCTTTTTCTGAAACATTCAGTAAGATCATGAAATATTTCGACTTATTTATCTCTTATTTTATACATAATGGATTTACTTGGACCAATACATGATATTCTTGTAATATTTCTTGGATCAGTTCTTATATTAGGGGGTTTGGGAGTAGTATTACTTACCAATCTAATTTATTCTGCCTTTTCATTGGGATGCGTTCTTTTTTGTATATCCTTATTCTATATTTCATCAAACTCCTATTTTGTAGCTGCTGCGCAGCTCCTTATTTATGTGGGAGCCATAAATGTCTTAATCATATTTGCTGTAATGTTCATAAATCATTCAGAATATTCTAATGATTCCCATCTTTGGATCATTGGGGATGGGGTCACTTCAGTGGTTTGTACAAGTATTTTTTTCTCACTAATTACTACTATCCCAGATACATCATGGTACGGGATTATTTGGACTACAAGATCAAACCAGATTATAGAACAGGACCTAATAAGTAATGTTCAACAAATTGGGATTCATTTATCAACAAATTTTTATCTTCCGTTTGAACTTATTTCGATAATTCTTTTAATTTCTTTAATAGGTGCAATTACTATGGCTCGTCAATAATAAATACTTAGAATTAAAAATTCTAAATCAAATAAAAAATGGAAAGGTTGTTCATTAAATCTATTGCCAATACCCTCTTTTGTTTTGTAATTGTTCTATTTTAGTCAAGCGAATCAGTTGAATTGTTGTTCATATTGAAATTTGATGAGGAATTAGTCAATGATGTTCGAATATGTACTTATTTTGAGTGTATATTTATTTTCTATCGGTATCTATGGATTGATCACAAGTCGAAACATGGTTAGAGCACTTATGTGTCTTGATCTTATACTAAATTCGGTTAATATTAATCTCGTAACATTTTCTGATTTATTTGATAGTCGACAATTAAAAGGAGACATTTTCTCAATCTTTGTTATAGCTATTGCAGCTGCCGAAGCAGCTATTGGTCTAGCTATTGTTTCGTCAATCTACCGTAACAGAAAATCAACTCGTATCAATCAATCGAATTTGTTGAATAATTAGTCACAATAATCATATAAATAAAGACAAAGACATATAAGACATATACACATATAAGACATATAGATAGACATATATAATTATATATACATAATTAATTTATTTATATATTTATATAATATATTCATATTGATCTGATTGACCAATTTGAATTCGCATGTGCTATGATCACGTTTGTGGAAAGTCAGAGTTTCTTAGCCCTTTCTTATGAACAGATTTAGAAATATTAATCCATCCTTAGGTGGATTAATAAAATTTGATAAACCACTGATTCGTCTGGTGTTTATATCTGGTGTTTATAATTATAATATAAATATAAATATATGATTCATATACTATGGATTTTACCAGATCGAAAAGTTTTATGTTCAAAACTAGAATTTATAGACCCAATGTCGCATTCAGTAAAAATTTATGATACATGTATAGGGTGTACTCAATGTGTACGAGCCTGTCCCACAGATGTATTGGAAATGATACCTTGGGATGGATGTAAAGCTAAACAAATTGCTTCCGCGCCAAGAACCGAGGACTGTGTAGGTTGTAAGAGATGTGAATCCGCTTGCCCAACAGATTTTTTGAGTGTCCGTGTTTATTTATGGCATGAAACAACTCGGAGCATGGGTCTATCTTATTGATACGTTACAAAAAACTCCACTTGAATCATTTGATTCCTTTTTACCGACAAAAACCCGTGCTCGATAAAATATTATTATTCCGAGCACGGGTTTTTCTGGTCAAAGCGTATCTTGTCTTTATTACGAGTTATTTTCCTTGGTTAACAATAATTGTGGTTTTGCCGATATTCGCAGCTTCTTCAATTTTTTTTCTCCCCCATAAAGGGAATAAGGTGTTTCGGTGGTATACTATTTGTATTTGTTTAATGGAACTCCTCTTAACAACCTATGTATTCTGTTATCATTTCCAATTGGACGATCAATTAATCCAATTGGAGGAGGATTTTAAATGTATAAATATTTTTGATTTTCACTGGAGACTGGGAATCGACGGACTTTCCATAGGACCTATTTTACTAACAGGATTTATCACTACTTTGGCTACTTTAGCGGCTTGGCCAGTTACTCGAAATTCACGATTGTTCTATTTACTGATGTTAGTAATGTATAGCGGTCAAATAGGATTATTTTCTTCTCGAGACCTTTTACTTTTTTTCATCATGTGGGAGTTAGAATTAATTCCTGTTTACTTACTTCTATCTATGTGGGGGGGAAAGAAACGTTTGTATTCGGCTACAAAGTTTATTTTGTACACTGCGGGAGGTTCCGTTTTTCTCTTAATAGGAGTTCTAGGTATGGGTTTATATGGTTCCAATGAATCAACATTAGATTTTGAAAGATTAGCTAATCAATCATATCCTATGGCATTGGAAATAATATTATATTTTGGTTTCCTTATTGCTTATGCTGTCAAGTCGCCGATTATACCCCTGCATACATGGTTACCAGATACCCATGGAGAAGCACATTACAGTACATGTATGCTTCTAGCTGGAATCTTATTAAAAATGGGAGCATATGGATTGATTCGAATTAATATGGAATTATTACCCCACGCTCATTCTATATTTTCTCCCTGGTTGGTGATAGTTGGAACGATGCAAATAATCTATGCAGCTTCAACCTCTTTCGGGCAACGCAATTTAAAAAAGAGAATAGCCTGCTCCTCCGTATCTCACATGGGTTTCCTAATTATAGGAATTGGTTCCATAACCGACACAGGACTTAATGGGGCTATTTTACAAATACTCTCTCATGGATTTATTGGTGCTGCACTTTTTTTCTTGTCGGGAACGAGTTGTGATAGAATACGTCTTGTTTATTTAGACGAAATGGGTGGGATATCTCTTCCAATGCCAAAAATATTTACTATGTTTAGTAGTTTCTCGATGGCTTCTCTTGCATTGCCGGGAATGAGTGGTTTTGTTGCCGAATTAGTAGTATTTTTTGGAATAATTACCAGTCCAAAATATCTTTTAATGCCAAAAATCCTAATTACTTTTGTAATGGCAATTGGAATGATATTAACTCCTATTTATTTATTGTCTATGTCACGTCAGATGTTCTATGGATACAAGTTATTCAATGTACCAAACTCTTTTTTTGTGGATTCTGGACCACGAGAACTATTTGTTTCGATCTGTATCTTTTTACCCGTAATAGGTATTGGTATTTATCCGGATTGCGTTTTCTCACTATCAGTTGATAAGATCGAAGGTATCTTATCTAATTATTTTCATAGATAGTTTTCATTAATGAGAAAGTCTTATAATTCTGTGATTTTAATTTACTATTTTTTTTTCCCGTACAATGGAAAAAAATAAAGTGAATTAGAATTGTAATTAGATACATCTCGAGTTTTGGAGAACTATGGAAGTGGTTCTCCAAAACTCGCACAAACTCTCATTATATATGGTGTGATATTCTTATCTTATGTATTCCTTTGTATTCTTTTTATGTTTATGTAATTTATTCAATTAGATGTTAATGTGAATGAACCATAACTATGTAGACCTATTCCTAATAGATTGATCCCAAAATAGCATATCCAAATTATAAGAAATCCTATAGAAGCTACAAGTGCCGGATTGGTACCTTGAAAATTTATATTTATTCTAGTATGCGAATAAATCGCGAATATGGTCCAAGTAATAAATGCCCAAGTTTCTTTTGGGTCCCAATTCCAATAGGATCCCCATGCCTCATTAGCCCAAACTGCTCCCGAAAGTATGCCTATGGTTAAAAAAATGAACCCTAAACTAATGATACGATAAGTCCAATAATCCAAACGCTGAGTCAATTGATATTTGTAATAATTTCGAAATGAAAGAAAAGAAGTGTTTTTAAAAACACTTCTTTTCTTATTCAAATATTCGGTCTCAGCAAAGAAAAATGACTTAATTAAGAATTTTTTTAAGAAATTTTTCCTTTTACAAAAAATATCCATGTTTTTTCGAAATGTAATGACTAAAAGAGCGACTGATAATAATGATCCGGATAAAAGAGTTGCATAGCTCAATAACATCATACTTACGTGCATCATTAACCATTGAGATTTTAGAGCAGGTACTAATATTGCAGATTGCCGAATTTCAGTTGAAAGACACGACGTGGCGAAGCCTTGAGTAAAAATGACACTTGGTGCGGTTATTGCGCTTAAATCATTTTTATGATTCCCTATCTTAAGAATCATATGAATAATGGAGAAACTCCACGAAAGAAAGATTAATGATTCGTATAAATTACTTAACGGGAAATGTCCCGAATAAATCCATCGAGTAATTAATAATCCTGTTATAGAGAAAAAAGCGGATATTATCCCTTTTTCCGACGAATCACGTAATCCTGCAATTTTGTGGATTAATAAGGTCATCAAATGAATCGTAATCATAATTGAAATGATCGAAAAAGAGATATGAGTTAATATATGTTCTAAAGTCACAAATATCATAAAAAAAAGGTCCCATTGCCAAATGGAAATCTGGAATTGAATATATTTATTATAGAATGAATCTATTCTGCCCCTTTTATGGGATGCCGCCACTCGGACTCGAACCGAGATGCTCTAGCACTGCTTCCTAAGAGCAGCGTGTCTACCGATTTCACCATGGCGGCTTACTTGAAATAATAATAGTCGATTCATGTTGAACCGTCGATATTCGACGATTCAACATGAATCGATGAATAAATACTCATCTAAATTATATATATATATTTTATTTGAATGCTCAATCAATGATCCTTAGTTAGCATCGTCATAGGGTTCAGTTTTAACAATCAATTTTCAGGTATTATAAACTAAGTTTTTCCGTATTAGAACTGGATAGTTTTGTTCTCATATGAGATATAGAAGGCAGAATGGAATCGTCTTTTTTCTATCTTTTTTTGATGATTTTTTTTCATCCATGAAAAAAATGTATTTTAGTAATGAACAAAATCAAATAATTATAACTACTATTTCATATGTATCACAATTTCATCACTAAATCAAGAGATTTTTCTAACAATTGCGATACCTTACTTAGTATTATTAAGTATTAATATTCCGTGTTGCGTAAATAATTTTACATTTATGATAACATATTTATCAAATCAATTAGGTTTTGGGGCTAGGCATATAACAAAAGAATTTCAATCTCTATTACAATTGTACTTTTTCCAATTTATTCGATTTTTCTATTGAAAAAAGTACAATTGATAGGAAAAAAACAACCATTTCATGAGTTAAATATACTGTAATGAAAAGAACAAATAATACTTAGAACCCAATAGCAATAGACAGAAGAATTAGCAATATTGGTATTCTCCATACCGCAATAGTTAGTTTAATTAATATCCAAGAGTTCAATGCATTAGTTAATGTGAATCATTCATCTTAAAAAGTGAAAATTTTTTCGTGCCGTGTGTAGTCAAATTATTCCAGGGCTTTATTACTTCTTTGTTGCACAAAAAAGCTTTTTGAATGCCTAGTGGAAACCGATTTAGCTAAAGAAAAAGCTTTTCCTGCAGCTAAATATCCCCTTTTCTTCCAAATATTTCTACGAATACGTTTTTTTGATATAGAAGTGCGTTTTTTTGGAACCGCCATTTTTTTTTTTTAAGTTACTAATTTTTATTGTTCTATGTGAAAGACATGTATTGTTCAAAATAGATTGTTCTTTCTTTTTATCTATACTTATTCTTATTGCGCCAATAATAGTTTTTTTATTTTAGTTTTTTTTTCATTTTCTCAAAACAAAACATTTCATAACATACAAATATATAATAATAAATCAAAGATAAATTCTATATAAATAGATAAATATATACATGTACATCATATAACATATGGTATTAACACTGGTTAATACTAGTGAAAAAAAAATTAAAATAAAATAAAAAAGAATTTTTTTCTATTAATTTAATTGATTAAGTTCAGGACAACGTGCCTATAATTGAAACTCAAATTTAGAACTACAAAAAAGTAGTTAAACAAAACATTCTCTTACCTGATAAGGTAACCTTAGTCGTTTTTTATTTAAGTTTTATTTAATTTCAGGTTTATACGAAGTATAAAGTATCATAGGATTTGGAATTTCCAATAAACAAAAGTTTTCCTTAGTTAATAACTGAGCAGTAATCTTTTCTTAGTTATTTGATCATATCACTTGATATTTGCCAACCAATTGTAATTTTTTCTCAGATATAAAATATCTGAGAAAAAAAAATCAGAATAATAAAAAAGAAAAATAGTTTGATTTTCATTTTTTATTATTGTTCTTCCTTGCAATAATTGGTGAATCGAAAACAACTAAATTAAAAAAAAAAAAATAAGAGAAAAATTCGAATTTGTTTTTTTTATGGAACATACATATCAATATGCGTGGATAATACCCTTTCTTCCACTTCCAGTTACTATGTCAATAGGATTTGGACTTCTGCTTGTTCCAACAGCAACAAAAAATATTCGTCGTATGTGGGCTTTTGTTAGTATTTTACTGCTAAGTATGGTTATGGGGTTTTCGGCCAATCTGGCTATTCAGCAAATAAATGGAAGTTTTATCTATCAATATCTATGTTCTTGGACCATCAATAATGATTTTTCCTTAGAGTTCGGATACTTGATCGATCCACTTACTTCTATTATGTCATTACTAATTTCTACTGTTGGAATCATGGTTCTTATGTATAGTGACAATTATATGTCTCATGATCAGGGATATCTTAGATTTTTTGCTTATATGAGTTTTTTCAATACTTCCATGTTGGGATTAGTTACTAGTTCCAATTTGATACAAATTCATATTTTTTGGGAACTAGTGGGAATGTGTTCCTATTTATTAATAGGTTTTTGGTTCACACGACCTATTGCAGCAAGTGCTTGTCAAAAAGCTTTTGTAATTAATCGTGTAGGTGATTTTGGTTTATTATTAGGAATCTTAGGTTTTTATTGGATAACAGGTAGTTTAGAATTTCGAGATTTGTTCGAAATAGTTAATAACTTGATCCATAATAATGAGGTCAATTTTAGATTTGTTATTCTATGTGCCTGTTTATTATTTCTTGGTGCAATTGCTAAATCCGCACAATTTCCCCTTCACGTATGGTTACCTGATGCCATGGAGGGACCTACTCCCATTTCGGCTCTTATTCATGCTGCGACTATGGTAGCAGCAGGAATTTTTCTTGTAGCACGACTTCTTCCTCTTTTTATAGCCATACCTTACATAATGAATCTCATTTCTTTAATAGGTATAATAACACTAATATTAGGAGCTACTTTGGCTCTTGCTCAAGGAGACATTAAAAGAAGTTTAGCCTATTCAACAGTGTCTCAATTGGGTTATATTATGTTAGCCCCAGGTATAGGTTCTTATCGAGCTGCTTTATTTCATTTGATCACTCATGCCTATTCTAAAGCTTTATTGTTTTTGGGATCCGGATCTATTATTCATTCAATGGAACCTGTTGTTGGATATTCGCCGGATAAAAGTCAGAATATGGTTCTTATGGGTGGTTTAACAAAATATGTTCCAGTTACAAGAACTACGTTTTTATTAGGTACACTTTCTCTTTGTGGTATTCCACCTCTTTCTTGTTTTTGGTCCAAAGATGAAATTCTTACTGATAGTTGGTTGTATTCACCAATTTTCGCAATAATTGCTTATTTCACAGCAGGATTA